AGATTCTTATCTTGATACCCATCAAGATAATTGGGAATTGGGAAGACTTAAAGAAGAAAAAAAAGAAAAGCCCCATGCCCATTTCCGGTTTGAAAAACCTCTTATGACTTTTTTTTTCGATTATAAACGATGGAATCGTCCATTTAGATATATAAAAAATGATCAATTTGAAAATGCTGTACGAAATGAAATGTCACAATATTTTTTTTATACATGTCCAAGTGATGGAAAAGAAAAAATATCTTTTATTCATGGTCTACTTCCTTTTGCTTTTGAACCTAGTTTGAATTTTAAAAATTTATCTTTACAAAAAAGAATAAAAATATTAATACATAAGATAAATAGAAAAATAGATAAGACGAAATTCGTCCACCTCCCATATATTTGATCCCCTCGCCCATAAAGAAACTTGCAACCCCAACTCCATTTATAATTCCATCAATTATATGTCTATCAAAAAATTTAATTAATTCGGCTAATCCTCTTATACTCATGATTAAGACTCTAGTATAAAAAAGGTCTATGTAACCACGATTATATGACCAATTGTATACCACATTTTTTATTTTATCGAAGATAATTCTTTTAGGACCCATTTTTACAAATGAATTAATTAAGTCCAAATTATTGAAAGATGAATAAACAGACCCATATAAAATAGATGCTATAAATAGTCCAAAAAGAGCTATACTTACTGAAAAAATTGCATTTGTAAAAAATTCATACCAATTCACAGAATAGTTTGTATTTTGATCAAAAAGGTTTGTTGATGGAGTTAACCATTTCGATAATATATCAAAATCTGTTACTCCTTGATCAAACTTAATTCCTATTGATCCCATGATCAAAGTAAATAGTGCCAATATAAGAAGAGGGAATAGCATAGTATTGTCCGATTCATGAGGATACATGGAAGTGTATTTATTTCTAAAATCAGTACGAAAGTCTCGCATTTTATTTATTATATTATTATCATTAATTTTATATTTATCCTTTGAAAAAAAGGCGACTTTATTATTTATTGTTGATAAAAGTAAATTTCTATTGACTACTTTTGGTGCTGCTTTTCCCCATAGAGATATGGAATAGAATGAACTATTTTTAGTACTACTGTAATTTTGAAAATGAACACGCAAATGCCCATCAAAAGTCAGTAAATACATTCGAAACATATAAAATGCGGTTAATCCTGTTGTAAAACAAGCTATTATTGCAAAAATTGGTGAATATAACCAACTATCGTTAAGAATTTCATCCTTGGACCAAAAGCAAGCAAGAGGCGGAATACCACAAAGAGAAAGTGTACCTAATAAGAAAGTGATTCTTGTAATTGGAACATATCTTGTTAAACCGCCCATAAGAATCATATTCTGACTTTTATCCGGTGAATATCCAACAATCGGTTCCATTGAATTAATAATAGATCCGGATCCCAAAAACAATAAAGCTTTAGAATAGGCATGAGTTATTAAATGGAATAAGGCAGCTCGATAAGAGCCTATACCTAGAGCTAACATAATATAACCCAATTGAGACATTGTCGAATAGGCTAAACTTCTTTTAATGTCTTTTTGAGCGAGAGCCAAAGTAGCTCCTAATAGTACTGTTATTACGCCTATTAAAGAAACAAAATTCATTATGTAAGGTATGACTCGGAAAAGAGGAAGAAGCCGAGCTACAAGAAAAATTCCCGCTGCTACCATGGTAGCAGCGTGTATAAGAGCCGAAATAGGGGTGGGACCCTCCATAGCATCAGGTAACCATATATGAAGAGGGAATTGTGCAGATTTAGCAATTGCGCCGACGAATAATAAAAAGGCACAAAGAGTAACAAATGCAGAATTGACCCCATTACTATGGATCAAGTTATTAACTATTTCGAACAAATCTCGAAATTCTAAACTGCCAGTTATCCAATAAAAGCCTAAGATTCCTAATAATAAACCAAAATCTCCTACACGATTAGTTACAAAGGCTTTTTGGCAAGCACTTGCTGCAACTGGTCGTGTAAACCAAAAACCTATTAATAAATATGAACACATTCCCACTAGTTCCCAAAAAATATAAATTTGTATCAAATTGGAACTAGTAACTAGCCCCAACATAGACGTATTAGAAAAACTCATATAAGCAAAAAATCTCAAATATCCCTGATCGTGAGACATATAATTATCACTATAAATAAGAACCATGATTCCAACAGTACTAATTAGTATTGACATAATAGAAGTAAGTGGATCGATCAAGTATCCAAACTCTAAAGAAAAATCAATATTTATGGTCCAAGACCATAAATATTGATAGATAAAACTGCCATTTATTTGCTGAATAGACAGACTGGCCGAAAAGGCCATAATTATACTTAGCAGTAAAACACTAGTAAAACCCCATATACGACGAATATTTTTTGTTGCTATAGGAATAAAGAGAAGTCCAAATCCTATTGACATAGTAACTGGAAGTGGAATAAAGGGTATTATCCATGCGTATTGATATGTTTGTTCCATAAAAAAATATATCTATTTTTTTTTTTTATTGAATTCTTAGATTTATTCTCATATTTTTTTATTTGAAATATTCAAAAAACTCTAATTAGGTTGATCAAATAACATGACTAATTACCTAAGTATTATTTATTAACTAAAAAATATATTTAATATAAATTAATAATAGATAAATATAAAAAATTAAAATTATAAAAATACAGAAGATGAAATTTTTCATCATTCTACTATAAGATAAGATTATTATATTTATCATCATATATATGATTAAAAAAAATAATTATATCAAAAACAGTACTTTTATTCGATTCGAATACGGACAGAACTAAAAATTTTTATTATCTATTTTATTTTCTTTTATCCCTGGATATACTATATATATGATATAGCATAGATATGTATATGGATACGTTATAATGGTTTTGTATATTTGTATATATATATTTGTATATTTATATTATATGATATGTTTTACATGTTTTGAAAAATTACTTATTATTCACGGGATAAGATAAGTATGGATAATGACGAAAAAACGATCTAAATATATGTCTTTCACATACAATGATAAAAATGAGTATTTTGTTTTTGAATGGCGGTTCCAAAAAAACGTACTTCTAGATCAAAAAAACGTATTCGTAGAAATATTTGGAAGAAAAAGGGGTATTTAACGGCAGTAAAAGCTTTTTCTTTAGCTAAATCGGTTTCCACTGGACATTCAAAAAGTTTTTTTGTGCAACAAACAAGTAATAGAATTTTGGAATAATCTAAATTGACATACCATTAAGAACTTAAAAATTTTTAAGATGAATGATTTGCATTAACTAATGTTTTGAATATATTTAACTCCTTAATATCAATATTAGTTAGAACTAACTGCTACGGCGTGTTATTGTTATATAAAATAATCATTCTTATGTTTACTGGTCTCTAAGTATATTACTAAGTATTCAAATTTTTCTCTATCAATTTATTTTTCACAAATTCTATTGTGAAAAAATAAATTGATAGAGAAAAATTATTTTTATATATGCCTAACTCAAAACCAAATTTAAATTTGATTTACTAATATAGTATCTATTATAAATTGCGAAGAGTATTATTAATGATACTAAGGTATCAAATAATTATAAAAATGCCTCGTATAAAATTGCGATAAATATAACATTTTTTTCAACTTAATTTGTTTTTATTTTTTTGTTTTTATTTTTCAATATATGAATCATCTAAAAAAAAGATAATTTTGAGTTCTATAACTCGACCTTTGGCCCGAAGCAAAACTATCTAGTTCTAGTTCTTACTTTTTTGGTAGAACTCTATTTTGACATTCTAGATACATGAAAGTTTATTCTTAACTCTCTAAACCCTATGGCTATACTTTATTTAGTAAACATTGAAATATCAATTTAAATGAGTCTTTTTCATCAATTCTAACGCTTACTAACTATATTGAATCCTTGAATCTTGACCATTCAACACAAATTGACTATTATTTATTAATATTTCGAATAAGCCGCCATGGTGAAATTGGTAGACACGCTGCTCTTAGGAAGCAGTGCTAGAGCATCTCGGTTCGAGTCCGAGTGGCGGCATCCCCTAAAAGGGACAACAGCGGATCCTATAATATATTTAATTCTCAATTTGAATTCTATAATGGAGAACCCTCGCCCTTTTTATGATATTTGCGACTATAGAACATATATTAACTCATATCTCTTTTTCGATCATTTCAATTGTAATTACGATTCATTTTATAACCTTATTTTTTCACGAAATCGTAGGATTACACAATTCATTGGAAAGAGGTATGATAGCTACTTTTTTATCTATAACAGGATTATTAGTTATTCGTTGGATTTATTCGGGTCATTTCCCATTAAGTAATTTATATGAGTCATTAATCTTCCTTTCATGGAGTTTCTCCTTTATTCATATGATTCCTAAAATACGAAATCATAAAAATGATTTAAGCGTAATAACCGCGCCAAGTGCTATTTTTACTCAAGGTTTCGCCACGTCCGGTCTTTCAACCGAAATGCATCAATCCACTATATTAGTACCTGCTCTACAATCTCAGTGGTTAATGATGCATGTAAGTATGATGTTATTAAGCTATGCAGCTCTTTTATGTGGATCATTATTATCAATCGCTCTTTTAGTCATTACATTTAGAAAAAACATCGATCTTTTTTTTACAAGGAAGAATTTATTAATTAAATCATTTTTCGTTGGCGAAGTCGAATATTTAAATGATAAAAGAAGTGTTTTTAAAAACACTTCTTTTATTTCATTTCGAAATTATTACAAATATCAATTGACTCAACGTTTGGATTATTGGAGTTATCGTGTCATTAGTTTAGGATTTACCTTTTTAACCATAGGCATTCTTTCTGGAGCAGTATGGGCTAATGAGGCTTGGGGATCTTATTGGAATTGGGACCCTAAGGAAACTTGGGCATTTATTACTTGGATCATATTTGCGATTTATTCACATACTAGAACAAATCAAAATTTACAAGATATACATTCGGCACTTGCAGCTTCTATAGGATTTCTTATAATTTGGATATGTTATTTTGGGATCAATCTATTAGGAATAGGTTTACATAGTTATGGTTCATTCACATTAACATCTAATTGAATAGACTATCCGAAGGATACATAACATAAGAACATCCATCATATGTATTTCGAGTTTTTGCGAACCATTTGATTCAAGGAATCGGAATCAAATGGTTCGCAAAAACTCGAAAATACATCTCATTACAACTCTAATTCACTTTATTTTACAGAATTATAAGACTTTCCGTCTCATTAATAAACACTATCTATAAAAATAATTAGATAAGATAGCTTGTACCTTGTCAACTGATAGTAAAAGAACGAAATCGGGATAAATCCCAATACCTATTATGGGTAAAAAGAGACAGATCGAAACAAACAGTTCTCGTGGTCCAGAATCCAAAAAATTAAAGTTTGGAAGATAGAATAATTTGTATCCGTAGAACATTTGACGTAACATAGATAATAAATAAATAGGAGTTAATATCATTCCAATTGCCATTACAAAAGTAATTAGTACTTTTGGCATTAAAAGATATTTTGAGCTGGTTATTATTCCAAAAAAGACTACTAATTCTGCAACAAAACCACTCATCCCTGGCAATGCAAGAGAGGCCATCGAAAAGCTACTGAACATTGTAAATATTTTTGGCATCGGAACAGCTATCCCCCCCATTTCGTCAAGAGAAACAAGACGTATTCTGTCACAACAGGTTCCTGCCAAGAAAAAAAGTGCAGCACCAATAAATCCATGAGAAAGTATTTGTAGAATGGCTCCATTTAATCCCATATTGGTTATAGACCCAATTCCTATTATTGTGAAACCCATGTGAGATACAGAGGAATAGGCTATTCTCTTTTTTAAATTGCGTTGACCAAAAGAGGTTGAAGCCGCATAGATTATTTGTATTGTTCCCACTATCACCAACCACGGTGAAAATATGGAATGGGCACGGGGTAATAATTCCATATTGATCCGAATCAATCCATATGCTCCCATTTTTAATAAAATTCCGGCAAGAAGCATACATGTACTGTAATGTGCTTCTCCATGGGTATCTGGTAACCATGTATGCAGGGGTATGATCGGCGATTTGACAGCATAAACAATAAGGAAGCCAAAATATAATATTATTTCCAATGCCATAGGATATGATTGATTAGCTAGTCTTTCAAAATCTAATGTTGGTTCAGTGGCGCCATATAAACCCATACCTAGAACTCCTATTAATAGAAAAATAGAACCTCCCGCAGTGTACAAAATAAACTTTGTAGCCGAATATAAGCGCTTCTTTCCCCCCCACATTGATAAAAGTAAGTAAACAGGAATTAATTCTAACTCCCACATGATAAAAAAAAGTAAAAGGTCTCGAGAAGAAAATGATCCTATTTGACCACTATACATTGCTAACATAAAGAAATAGAATAATCGTGAATTTCGAGTAACTGGCCAAGCCGCTAAAGTCGCTAAAGTAGTGATAAATCCTGTCAGTAAAATGGGTCCCACAGAAAGCCCATCAATTCCTAGTCTCCAGTGAAAATCCAAAATATTTATCCATTTCAAATCTTCTTCCAATTGTATTAATGGATCGTCCAATTGGAAATGATAACAGAATGCATAGGTAGTTAAAAGGAGTTCTAATAAGCATATACATAGAGTATACCATCTAAACACCTTATTCCCCTTATGGGGAATAAAAAAAATGGAAGAACCCGCAAATATAGGCAAAACAACAAGTATAGTTAACCAAGGAAAATAACTCGTGATAAAGACAAGATACGCTTTGACCCAAAAAGCCCGTGCTCGTAATAATATAATATATTGATTTTATCAAGTACGGGCTTTTGTCGGTAAAGAGGAATCAAATGATTCAAATGGAGTTTTTGTAACGTAACGTATAATTAATAAGATAGACCCATGCTACGAGTTGTTTCATGCCATAAATAAACACGGACACTCAAAAAGTCTGTTGGGCAAGCGGATTCACATCTCTTACAACCTACACAATCCTCAGTTCTTGGTGCGGAAGCAATTTGTTTAGCTTTACATCCGTCCCAAGGTATCATTTCCAATACATCTGTGGGGCAGGCGCGTACACATTGAGTACATCCTATACATGTATCATAAATTTTTACTGAATGTGACATTAAATCTATAAATTCCTGTTTTTAACATAAAAAATTTTCGATCTGGTTCTGGTATGGTAAAAATAAATGGTAAAATTAGTAGTAAATTAATTATATGTTTATATTATAGACACCAGGACACCAGACGAATCAATGATTTATCAATTTTTTTTTAGAATCAATATATTTCTAAATCTGTTCATGAAAAAGTGCCAAGAGACTTTGATTTCTGTTTCAACAACCACAGTCATACAATAGAAATTGCACATCTTAATTCAAATTGGTCAACAAACAATACACTAAATATTTATTTTTAATGGAATTTAAATTCTATTTTAATTTGAATAAATCTAACTAATAAATATAAATTATTATTTTATTATTATTATATTAGTTATATAATGAAAATCAATGATTACATAATGAATGATTACGACTAATTTAATTATTCAACAAATTTGATTGATTGATACGAGTTGATTTTTTGTTATGATGGATCGACGAAACAATAGCTAGCCCAATAGCAGCTTCAGCAGCTGCAATAGCTATAACAAAAATTGAGAAAATGTCTCCTTTTAATTGGCGACTATCAAATAAATCAGAAAATGTTACGAGATTTATATTAACTGAATTTAGTATAAGTTCAAGACACATAAGTGCTCTAACCATGTTTCGACTTGTGATTAATCCATAGATACCGATAGAAAATAAATAGACACTCAAAAAAAGTACATACTCGAACATCATTAACTAACTCCCCGGATTCATTTAAATATGATATGAATAACAATTCAACTGATTCGATTGACTAAAATAGAATAGACCAAAAGTAAGGTATTGGCAATTAGGTTTAACTAAAAATAAAAACCCTTTTTTATTAAAAATTTGAAATTCTAAAAATATTTTAAATTTTGAAATTTTAAGTATTTATTATTGACGAGCCATAGTAATTGCACCTATTAAAGAAACTAAAAGAATTATAGAAATCAGTTCAAATGGAAGATAAAAATCTGTTGATAAATGAATCCCAATTTGTTGAACATTACTTATAAGGTCCTGTTCTAGAATCTGGTTTGATCTTGTAGTCCAAAGAATTCCGTACCATGACGTATCTGGGATAGTAATAATTAGTGAAATAAAAATACTTGTACAAACCAGTGAAGTAACCCCATCCCCAAGGGTCCAAAGGCGGGAATCGTTGGAATATTCTGAGCCATTCATGAACATTACAGCAAATATGATTAAGATATTTATGGCTCCCACATAAATAAGAAGTTGTGCAGCAGCTACAAAATAAGAATTAGATAAAATATAGAATAAGGATATACAAATAAGAACCAATCCCAACGAAAAGGCAGAATAAATTGGATTGGTAAATAATACTACTCCCAGGCCCCCTAATATAAGAACTGATCCCAGAAAGACTACAACAATATTATGTATTGATCCAGGTAAATCCATTATGTATGAAATAAGAGATAAATAAATTTCATGACCTTACTGAATAGTCAGGAAGTAAAAAGTAGGCTATTTTTTTCTTGTCTATAAGTCTATAATACGTTCCTAAATGAAATTTTAATGTAGTAATGTAATGTAGTATAGATTAATGTAGATATAGATAAAGTTATTGGGCCAATTCAACCAATAGTGATCGTTTTACTTTAAGTTACATTGACTAAAAAAAAACGAAGTTTTCTTTTCTATCAAAATAAAATCTTAGTAATTGGTAATTGTTCTTGAATCAAGGTATTTACCCTTGTCTATTTTGATTTGAGTCGAATTCATAACGGTTTGAATTGTATAGTCTCCAATTACTGACATTGGTAATCGACCCAAAGCAATTTGATTATAATTCAATTCGTGACGATCATAAGTAGAAAGTTCATATTCTTCAGTCATTGATAAACAATTTGTGGGACAATATTCGACACAGTTACCACAAAATATACAGACACCAAAATCAATACTATAGTTAAGCAATTGTTTCTTTTTAATATCCCCTTCAAATCTCCAATCAACAACAGGTAGATCTATGGGGCACACACGAACACATACTTCACAAGCAATACATTTATCAAATTCAAAGTGGATTCGACCACGAAAACGTTCTGAGGTGATCGACTTTTCATAAGGATACTGAATAGTTACAGGTAAACGATTTGCATGGGATAAGGTAATTATGAAACTTTGACCAATATACCTTGCGGCTCGTATTGTTTGTTGACCATAATTCATGAACCCAGTCACCATAGGAAACATATTGTAGATATCCACGAATAAGTTGATGTTTCTTTCTCTTGTTTAAGAGAGGTTATGAGTCTAGAATACCGTTATCATATTCTGTTATTTATAGTGAAACAAGTTGGGAAGAGGTTGTCAATAATAAATTACCTAGAGAAATAGGTAAAAGAAATTTCCATCCAAGATTTAATAGCTGATCCATTCTCATCCTAGGTAAAGTCCATCTTGTTGTGATAGATATAAAGAGAAACAAATAAGCTTTAGCTAATGTAATAAAGATACCAAGTGTCATTCCAAAGACACTACTAGCAATTTTATTTATTCCGAAAAGTTCAGGAACAGATATGTATGGAATAGATAAATTCCACCCACCTAAATAAAGAACTGTTACAAATAAAGAAGAAACTAAGAGATTTAGGTAAGAAGCAATGTAAAATAAACCATATTTGATACCAGAATATTCAGTTTGATAACCTGCTACTAATTCTTCTTCTGCTTCTGGTAAATCAAAAGGTAATCTTTCACATTCTGCTAGAGAAGAAATTAGAAAAACTATAAACCCTATAGGTTGACGCCACATATTCCATCCCCAAAAACCATATTTGGACTGTGCCTCAACTATATCAACTGTACTTGAACTGTTCGATAATCATAGTCGATAATAACATAACTGTTCTTGTTCTCACCGCTATTTCAAAACCGTACATGAGACCTCAGCTTCATACGGCTCCTCTATGGCAAGGACTGGTTCGGTATTATTTTTATAGAGATCTTTGCGGATTCGACGTAGGGTAGATATGGAATAAAAATACCGTGTAAAGTCTCAAAAATTGGACCAATGGAATTCTGTCTGCTAGAATGGCGCTTCCGAATTGATCTTATCCCTTATACTTAAATCTTCAGTAATAACTTCATTTTTCAATAAAATACTCACTCCTTAATATAAAAAGATAAAAAGAATTCGATATTATTTTATACATATGTATAGATGTAGGAAAAAATTAATAAGGATCTTTTCTTTTTCCATTCTATTTCGTTTGTTCCTATTCTTCTTTCTCATAAGAAGTGACTCCTGAGAATAAAGGATTAATTCGTTCTTTATAGTTATTTCTTTAATCAGTGACTAGGAGCATACTCTAGATCGGAATCGTGGGGAAGTACTGCTTGATCATTTCTACCAACTTAAAGCCCCTATTATCTTATGATTCGTTTTATGTGAAAATACCTCTTTTTTGATACCTTACATTATCTCTATTACTAATCCTTTGTGTACCTTAGTGTTCCTAACCGTCCACTGATTTTTTTTGATCCCCAGTATGGTAATACATACAAGACAGTAGTAGAAACCCCATACAGTTGATCTTTTGCACCCGCTTCAAGATATGATGACTAATAAAAGAACTCAATCTTGGGATAAAGAGTTTATACTCCTTATGTTTACTTCTGCTTTATTCTTGTATATAGGAAATGAGATTTTATCTTTTTACTACACATTGATAAGCTGTTTTGTTTCACTCATATAACTATCTGGTTTAACTCATCGACTTGAATGAATGATAAATAAAAAATAAAAATATCTCTATCTATCTAATATATTCCTCTTTCCTTTATTTCATTTTGATTTTGAGGAGAGGTCAAAGTTTATGTTCTAACGAATCACACGTAGAGATATTGATAACACACATAGAGTTAATGGTATTTCATAACTAATAGATTGAGCCGCAGCTCGCAAGCCACCTAAAAAAGAATATTTATTATTCGATACATATCCTGATATAAGAAGCCCAATAGGAGCAATACTTGAAATGGAGATCCATAAAAAAACACCTATACTGAGATCAGCTAAAACAAGTCGATACCCAAAAGGAATTATTAAATAACTTAATACAATTGATATGACTGCTATAGACGGCCCAATACTAAACAAACGAATATCTCCTCTAGATGGTAGGAGGTCCTCTTTAAAAAGTAATTTAGTCCCGTCCGCTAAAGCTTGAAGAATTCCCAACGGGCCAGCATATTCGGGTCCAATACGTTGTTGTATCGCTGCGGATATTTCTCTTTCTAACCATACAATTACTAGTACTCCTATTATGATTCCTAATATAAGGGTCAAAGCAGGGACAAATAGCCATATGAGTCCATAAACTTCTTTTAAGGATTCTGATTTAAAAAAAGAATTGATAGTTTGTATTTCTGTTGTGCCAATTATCATTTCAACGATCAACTTCTCCCATAATGATATCTATACTACCGAGTATTGTCATGATATCAGCCAATTTCATTCTTTTAATAAGCTGAGGAAGAATTTGCAAATTGATAAAACCAGGCGGACGAATTTTCCATCTCCAGGGGAAAACACTATTATCTCCTATCAAATAAATTCCTAATTCTCCCTTTGGGGCTTCTACTCTTACATAAAGTTCTTGTTTGGACAATTCAAAATTAGGCGAAGGTTTTTTACTAATGAATCTATATTCAAAATCATTCCATTCCGAATTCCTTGCTCTATCTAAGCGCCGAATTTCTAAATTTTCATAGGGTCCTCCGGGAATTCCTTCTAAAGCCTGTTGAATAATTTTTATAGATTCCCTCATTTCGCCAATTCGTACTAAATAACGGGCTAATGAATCCCCTTCTTTTTGCCATTGGACTTCCCAATCGAATTCATTGTAACATTCATAAAGATCAACTTTACGAAGATCCCATTGGATCCCAGAAGCTCGTAACATCGGTCCTGATAAGCCCCAATTTATTGCCTCTTCTCCACCAATAATGCCTATTCCTTCAACTCGTTCCAAAAAAATGGGATTCTGCGTAATAAGTTTTTCATATTCAACAATACTCGTTAAAAAATAATCGCAAAAATCCAAACATTTATCTATCCAACCATGAGGTAGATCAGCAGCTATTCCTCCGATGCGGAAATAATTATGCATCATTCGCATACCTGTGGCAGCTTCGAATAGATCATATAGCAATTCTCTCTCTCTGAAAATATAGAAAAAAGGAGTCTGCGCACCGATATCTGCCATAAAAGGCCCAAGCCATAATAAATGAGAAGCTACACGACTCAGCTCTAGCATAATAATTCTGATATAGCTGGCCCTTTGAGGTACTTGAACATTTCCCAATTGTTCTGGTGCATTTACTGTTATTGCTTCGGTGAACATAGTAGCTAAATAATCCCAACGTGTTACATAAGGAAGATATTGGATAATTGTTCGGTTTTCCGCTATTTTTTCCATTCCTCTGTGTAAATAGCCCAATACGGGTTCACAGTCAATAACATCTTCACCGTCGAGAGTAATAATAAGTCTAAGAACACCATGCATTGATGGGTGATGAGGACCCATATTGACTATCATGAGATCTTTTCTTGTAGCCGGTACAGTCATATCTTTTCTTCCCTAATTCATTATTCCATGAATTTCTCAAAACGAGGTTTATCAAAATAAAAATCTAATAACTAATAACAAAAAAATTCAAATTAACCCTCAAATTAGCGATTTTTTAGTTCCCGAATATCTAATTGACTAATTAATTTCTTATAACGTACTCTATTTTTATTTGACAAATAAGCCAATAGTCGTTGACGTTTTCCCAGAATTTTTCGTAGACCTCTTTGAGATAAAAAATCTTTTTTGTGCAATTCCAAATGTGAGGTGAGTCTCCGTATTTTATTGGTGAAACTGAATACTTGAAATTCAACAGACCCTTTATTTTCTTTTTTTTCGTCTTGCGGAATAACTGAAATAAATGAATTTTTGACCATAAAAAAATTCTTCTATATTTTTCCCTTTTTATAGATTTTACCGATCAGGAAAAATAATAATTATTATTATATTTGGTTATTATTATGTCAGTCATTTTAATCTTATTATAAACAAAAGTTTAGATTTATTTTTCTTCATACTTTTTTATTCTATCTAAATCCAATTTTATGTTTGAAATAAAAATTGGATTTAGATAGAATAAAAAAGTATACATTTACACATTCATAAAAGAGAGCTATTTTTTGTACCTAAAAATAGTCTACCAAATTTATTATTCCTAGATCCAATTGAAAATTGATATGCCATTCAATCAATCAGTATCATGTACTAAAATGTAACATAACATATGTACATGTTTCGTCATATATCAAATATGTCAGGCGATATAGATATATGCGAAATATATTTTTATTAACTGATTCTGGATTGTGGATACATATGTATTCTTGACATACTAAAACGACTGCTGTTATGGGTATCAAACCAATAACGATTCATACAAGCTAAATCCTCTAATCGGTAATTGGGCCAAAGAAACAATTTTAATTTAATAAAGTTATCTCTATTAAAATCCTCATTCAAAAATTGTCCACAGTTTATTATCTTATTTTCGGTGCAAAATTGTGGATTTTTATCCATACTATTCCAATTCCATAAATTTAAACAAATTAGAATTCTCAACTCTCTACGACGTCTATCAGATAGAATATGTTCGGGAACGAGGAAATTATAATGATTTTTTTTTTCTTCATTCACAGGCATATCGCTATGTTGTGCAATGGTTTTGTATAAATTATTCTTATCAACATTTTGTTTTTTTATGAATTTTTTAGTAGTTTTCATTTTGTCTTTACCCTTACCCTTATCAATTAATGAAATACTTATGGTTTGATAGATTATAAATTGCCCGTCGTTTTTTAGAGATAAACGAACTGGGTCGATAATTAATAGTCCTCTTTTTATCAATTCTGTAAGAGCAAGATCCTTTTTACTCAGCATTATATCCAGACGCATCTCTCCTCTTTGAATCGAGGATATAGCAATTGACTTTGGATTTTTCAATCTAAGCAAGAGACAATATACCTTAATATTATTGATCATGTTTTGATTCAAGGAATCATTCCATCTTAATTGAAAAAGGGAATATTTTTTCAGTAATAAATCTAGTTCTGCTTCCTTGCTGCTCTTAGATTTTTGTTTATTTATACCTTTTTTAATGTCTAATCCCGCGTAAATCTCTTCAACATATTTTTTTTCTTGGTTGAAATTTTCTAAATCAAGATATTCTTTTTGATTAGATAATATGGAAAGGTTTTTTTTTTTTTTTACGTTGATGTTTTGATATTGACTAAGATTTAGATTTTTATAAAAATCTAAAAGAATAAATTGGATTGGTATAATCCAGGGTTTAATTTTATATGTATCAAAAAGTAGCACAAATTCTGGTAAGAACCAAGATTTTATTTTTGATATGATACGATCATGATATAACGTTTTTTGATTCATTCCCATCCAATCAAAAAGGGTTTTTTTTTCGTTGGATGAGTTTATTTCTTTATGAAGCGAAATGTATTTTTTTTTCATTTTGTTTTTATACTTATTAATTTGAATCTTAGTATTTTTATAAGTCTTGATACCAAAATGTGCATTGGTCCAAGTTTCAATATCAATATTTTTTATAAGATAAAAATTTTTACAATCAAAATATTTTCTATCCCTGTTTTTATTCGTATCAATAGGATATCTTTCCTCTAGATAATCACTAATAGCTGTACTTACCAATACATAAAATGCGTCGGGTTTCCATGTATTAAAAGTATTAAAATTATATGGAATCCCTCGATTCTTGTTTACTTGTACTGTTGATTCATAAATATTTGAGTTTTTCTTATTCCCAATATATTCATAATTCATATATTTATGTGATAAAAGATCATATCTGTAGTGTTTTTTAACCAATTTTTTATTTGTCAATGAAACCGTTGCAGAATAATCTTCTTTTACGTAATAACTTAATGGGTCTTTTTTTTTTTTATATGGATTAAATTTAATTGAGTCTTTATTTTGAATCAAACGAAGTTGATTTACTCTATTTCGCCATTTTTTCGGGACTAATCGAGACCATTTGATATCGCAAAAATTGTATTGATAAAAACCCTTTAACCAATTTTTCCATTCATTCATTCCAGACTTTTTCATTTTATTATGTCTTGATTTGTAATCAAATATTCCTCGTGTTATACAATAATCCTTTATTTTATCCCTAAGATAATGATGGGTCTTATGATCTTGAAATATGGATCTCAAGTAAGAATTGTTAAGTAATTGGATTTGTGATAATTTGAAAAATACATATGCTTGGGACAAGGAAGTATAACTATTTAAATTTTTATTACTAATATTAGTATTTGAAAACCACTTTTTTATAGTCGAAATAAAGTTCATTGTATTTTGATTTGTTCCAACAATTTCTTCTTTATTTTTTTCATCGTTGCAAGTGATAATCGTTGCAAGTGATAATTTTTTTTGTTGATTCAAAAAAAAGTTGTGTATTGATTATGAAAATATTTATGATATATAGCAAGATATTCATGTATATTTTTTCAATGAAAGATTTAATAAAATAATGTGATTTACGTATTAATCGGATATTATTTCTTTTTAATATCTGCCAACTATATTTCTGTGATTCTGATTTTTTATTTTTATCATCATAGGTTAAAACTGGTTTTTTATTTTCTTTTGTGATTTGTTCTATTTGATTCTTGATTGTGATTATCCTATGAGAAAGATCTTTCATTTTTTTTTCTATGAGTGAATAATTTGTCCAATTCATGGATCTAATTGGTACGGTCGATTTATGGTTAATTTTATTATTTTTTTCTGAATCTTTTCCATTTTTATTTGGTTTATATACTTTCACTTTCTTCAATTCAAATAAAAAAATAGGATTTACTTTTTCAAATTCTTTCATTATTTGTTTTATAATAAGAACTGTTTTGATGACCCATCCTTTTTTTTCTTTTGAAATTTGTAGGGGTTCTCCTCTTTCTTTAAAGACCCTTGGAACGAGAAAAATTTTATTTTTTGCCTTTATAATTTTTTTTTTTAGTTCTTTAAAAATGGGTTCAAAAAAAGAAAGTTGTTTCCGGGGAGAACCAAAGGGGCGTTCTGCTTCCATTCCCCATACTGTTAAAAAACAAAAATTATTTTTTTTTACTTTTTTTTTCATTAAATCTATATTATTATGATGAGATCGTACTTTAGATCTTTGTTTTTGCCAAGGTTTCAGACAAAAAGGAAATATAATCTTTATCTGAATTCCGTCTGTTAACCAATCTTTTGGAAATTCTGTTTCTGATAATTGAACACCATTATAGGTGCATTTAACGTGCATTTCTTGATTCCATTCCCTCAAATCCTCGTCCCATTCGGGTAATTGGAATAATAATATACGGCCAATATTTTTAGCTATTATTAATAAAGGTAATACAATATATTTTCTAAGAAAAGATTGTGTTACTAACAGCAAACCTCTTATTGGTTGAGCAAATAGAATGCTATCCCAAGTTTCTGATATTTTTAGTCGATCATTTTCTTCTTTTTTTTTATGTTCTTTTGTCTCTTCTTTATCAAAATTGGAAATTTGCAATTCCGGTTCTCTACCGACTCCATTTTTAAAAATGAGATTTCTCATTTTTAAAATATCAAAAAAATTGTTTATTCGATCTAAAAAAAGTGGGGAAGTGACATTTGCTTGAAACATTTTCAAAATAACTGTTTTGCGTCTTTGAACACGCATAGATCCTTTTATTATATTCCGACGAAAATCTGATTGTTGCGAGTAACGTATCAAAGCCACTTCTTCTGCTTCATCACCATTACGAGGATTATTTATACTAGTAATATAATTAGTATTCTGATTGTTATCAGTATAAATTATTACCCGTTTGGCTTTTCTTGAACGAATCTCATGATCTTCCGTCGATTCTTCCTCATTTTCGTCCTCCAGCTCTTCAACAAAATCATTGGCTAATTTGTATGACAAACTAGGTTCAAAAGCAAAAGGAAGTAGACCATGAATCTTATTTATCCAAAATATTTCTATGGAATCTTTTCTAGAAGCCATTAAATCTTTTATATTTATATTTACGCGTGAATCCAGCTTTTTTATTATTCCACGATATGGTCCATTCAAAAAAGGATCATACGTTTTAGACAGGCATTCTTTTTCATTCGCATTATTATATAGTCTGGCCCTTTTTTCGAGTATGTCTAGAAGAAGAGACC